TAATGTATAAGAAAGTCAAAATGAATGTTTGTGAACAATGTGGACATTATTTGAAAATGAGTAGTTCAGAGAGAATCGAGCTTTCGATTGATCCGGGTACTTGGAATCCTATGGATGAAGACATGGTCTCTGCGGATCCCATTAAATTTCATTCGAAGGAGGAACCTTATAAAAATCGTATTGACTCTGCTCAAAAAACTACAGGATTGACTGACGCTGTTCAAACAGGTACAGGTCAACTAAACGGTATTCCGGTAGCCCTTGGGGTTATGGATTTTCAGTTTATGGGGGGTAGTATGGGATCTGTAGTAGGCGAAAAAATAACTCGTTTGATCGAGTATGCTACCAATCAATGTTTACCTCTTATTTTAGTGTGTTCTTCCGGAGGAGCACGAATGCAAGAAGGAAGTTTAAGTTTGATGCAAATGGCTAAAATTTCTTCGGTTTTATGTGATTATCAATCAAGTAAAAAGTTATTCTATATATCAATTCTTACATCTCCTACTACCGGTGGAGTGACAGCTAGTTTTGGTATGTTGGGGGATATCATTATTGCCGAACCCTATGCCTATATTGCATTTGCGGGTAAAAGAGTAATTGAACAAACATTGAAAAAAGCCGTGCCTGAAGGTTCACAAGCGGCGGAATCTTTATTACGTAAGGGCTTATTGGATGCAATTGTACCACGTAATCTTTTAAAAGGTGTTCTGAACGAGTTATTTCAGCTCCATGCTTTTTTTCCTTTGAACAAAAATGAAATTAAATAGAACGTTTAGTTTATCAGAATTAAACGAAAACCCTGAAAAATTCATTTTTCTTTCGAATCCTTTTTTTATCGAAATTCTTGTTTACTACTCAGTAAACCTCTATCAACAAGATAAAAGGTGAATTTTTGTTTTGGGGAAGTTCAAATTAGACTAGACAAATAAAAAAAAAGTGAATTTTCTTCCCTTGCTTGCATATGTATAGATAATTCAAATAGAGATAGATACAGATCTATAGATAGTCTTCCATCTTTTTGCATTTCCCGAAAATTCCCTGTTGTTGGATCAGATTCTAATCAATTTTGTAGAAATTTGTAATGGAATAAAATTTTTTCTTTATTCTTTATTAATGACTATTATAAGACAAAAAGAATAATAAATCTAACAAGGGGATTATGATACATCTTTTTTATTTTGAAAGATGAATAAATCTATTTATTTAGTTTGGCGTTTCTTGTACCTATTTTTTATTCTATTTCTATTAGGTTCTATTCTATATATTTCTATTAGGTTGTATATTAGTATTAGATATATATTTACTTAAAGATACTTAGTATAATTATATAATATATATAATAGAAATAATAAAAATACAAGATATTCTAAGATATCTTTAGAATTCAGAATATAACAATAACAGGTACAAATATTAAATTGAGGTACCCATTTTATGACAACTTTCAATAACTTACCCTCTATTTTTGTGCCTTTAGTAGGCCTAGTCTTTCCGGCAATTGCAATGGCTTCTTTATTTCTGCATATTCAAAAAAATAAGATTTTTTAGATCGGCTGAGACCTAATCGTATCACTCCTTTTTTTATTTTAAAAACTTCGATTCGATAAGACCCATTTGGTAGAATATTGTATAACACATAGATTCCTACAAACATAAATAAAAAAAGCTCTTATGCATGTGTAAACGTAAATCAATTTGCGCTCTTTTGAAAAATGGATCATCATCGGGCCGATGTATGAAATTCCAGTCAATCTATTTATTTGTATGTATATAACTATAGGCGATCATATAAAGGAAGGAGATGTTATTATTTTAGATATAAACAATTCTATGAATTACTCCTAAGGTAAAGGTTCACAACAAAATAGTTGATGAGAGTTACTTTGAAAACAAAAAAAGGAAAGTCATATTTTCTCAATTCCAAAAAATTGTATAACTGGATCTAATATATATGAGTTGGCGATCAGAATCTATATGGATAGAATTTATAACAGGGTCTCGAAAAACAAGTAATTTCTGCTGGGCCTTTATCCTATTTTTAGGTTCATTAGGATTCTTATTGGTTGGAACTTCCAGTTATCTTGGTAGAAATGTTATATCGTTATTTCCGTCTCAGCAAATCATTTTTTTTCCACAAGGGATTGTGATGTCTTTCTATGGGATCGCGGGTCTCTTTATTAGTTGCTATTTGTGGTGCACTATTTTGTGGAATGTGGGTAGTGGTTATGATCTTTTCGACCGAAAAGAAGGAATAGTGCGTATTTTTCGTTGGGGATTTCCTGGAAAAAGTCGTCGCATCTTTTTACGATTCTTTATGAAAGATATTCAGTCCATCAGAATAGAAGTTAAAGAGGGTGTTTCTGCTCGGCGTGTCCTTTATATGGAAATTCGAGGTCAAGGGGCTATTCCTTTAATTCGTACTGATGAGAATTTTACTACACGAGAAATTGAGCAAAAAGCTGCTGAATTGGCTTACTTCTTGCGTGTACCAATTGAAGTATTTTGAAATGAATTAATTTTAAAAGACTAAATGCTTTGGCAGTAGGAAGAAAAAATGAAAGAATTTATTTCTTTTTTTTGTCAATTGAATATTCATCTATTCTTTTATGCTCTTTTTTTTTTTTGATATATTTGATAGAAAAGAAAAGGAGTTTCTTCGTCTCGAAATTAGTATTGATCGAAAAAAGGGGGAATAACATCCTGGAAACCCCATTTTTTCTTGATTCAAGTTGGAAGTGTATTCTGAGTCTATTTATGTATTCTTTCTAGATTCAAAGCAAAGACTCAGTATTGAATCAACAGAAAAAGAGAAAATGGATTCATAGGCTCACTACATTCTATTCGAATTAGAATAGAAACTCATGCTCGATAGAAATATTAGATCTAATAGAATCAACAAATGAGCTAGGTTCATTAACAATTCACAAATTCAAAATGGCAAAAAAGAAAGCATTCATTCCTTTTTTTTATTTTACATCTATAGTCTTTTTGCCCTGGTGGATCTCTCTCTGCTGTACTAAAAGTTTGAAAACTTGGATTACTAATTGGTGGAATACTAGACAATGCGAAACCTTTTTGAATGATATTCAAGAAAAAAGTGTTCTAGAAAAATTCATACAATTAGAGGAACTGCTCCAGCTCGATGAAATGATAAAGGAATACCCAGAAACCGATTTACAACAATTTCGTCTAGCAATCCACAAAGAAACGATCCAATTCATCAAGATACACAATGAGTATCGTATCCATACAATCTTGCACTTCTCGACAAATCTAATATCTTTCGTTATTCTAAGTGGTTATTCCTTTTGGGGTAAGGAAAAGCTTTTTATTCTGAATTCTTGGGTTCAAGAATTCATATATAATTTAAGTGATACAATTAAAGCTTTTTCGATTCTTTTATTAACTGATTTATGTATCGGATTCCATTCGCCTCACGGTTGGGAACTAATGATTGGTTATATTTACAAAGATTTTGGGTTTGCTCATTATGAGCAAATTTTATCTGGTCTAGTTTCTACCTTTCCAGTCATTCTTGATACAATTTTTAAATATTGGATTTTTCGTTATTTAAATCGTGTATCTCCGTCACTTGTAGTGATTTATCATGCAATAAACGACTAAAAAAATATTCACAGATCCAATTTAAATCTTTCGTACCTTATACATCATAACCAAATCAAAGTCATATTTACTTTACTCTTTTTACCACGAGGGATTCCTTGTATATTTCAACAAAAAAATTTTGATTTTTTTCAGTAAATGTAAATAGCAGAATTGTGGCTAGGGAAGTATATTATCGACCTAGCTAACTTTATTGTAGAAATTTTCGGGATAAATGATTGGACCATGCAAACTAGAAATACCTTTTCTTGGATAAGGGAAGAGATTACTCGCTCCATATCTGTCTCACTCATGATATATATAATAACTTGGGCATCCATTTCAAGTGCATATCCGATTTTTGCCCAGCAGAATTATGAAAATCCACGAGAGGCAACTGGGCGTATTGTATGTGCCAATTGCCATTTAGCTAATAAGCCCGTGGATATTGAGGTTCCACAAACGGTACTTCCTGATACTGTATTTGAAGCAGTTGTTAAAATTCCTTATGATATGCAACTAAAACAAGTTCTAGCTAATGGTAAAAAAGGAGCTTTGAATGTGGGAGCTGTTCTTATTTTACCGGAGGGGTTTGAATTAGCCCCCCCCGATCGTATTTCACCCGAGATGAAAGAAAAGATAGGAAATCTTTCTTTTCAGAATTATCGCCCCAATAAAAAAAATATTCTTGTGATAGGTCCTGTTCCTGGTCAAAAATATAGTGAAATAACCTTTCCTATTCTTGCTCCAGACCCTGCTACTAATAAAGATGTTCACTTCTTAAAATATCCTATATACGTAGGTGGAAACAGGGGAAGGGGTCAGATTTATCCTGATGGTAGCAAAAGTAACAATACAGTTTATAATGCTACGGCAGGAGGGATAATAAGCAAAATTTTACGAAAAGAAAAAGGGGGATACGAAATAACCATAGTGGATGCATCGAATGGACGCGAAGTGATTGATATTATCCCTCGAGGCCTAGAACTTCTTGTTTCAGAGGGCGAATCCATTAAACTCGATCAACCATTAACGAGTAATCCTAATGTGGGTGGATTTGGTCAGGGGGATGCGGAAATAGTACTTCAAGATCCATTACGTGTCCAAGGCCTTTTGTTCTTTTTAGGATCGGTTGTTTTGGCACAAATCTTTTTGGTTCTTAAAAAGAAACAGTTTGAGAAGGTTCAATTATCCGAAATGAATTTTTAGATCTGTCTATTTAGCTTTATCAAATTCGTAAAAAAGAAAAAAAAAATTATGAAAAGACTTTTGCCTCTCTTTAGATTTGCTATTCCTTTTCGACTAGATGTCAGGAATTACTTGTATCATAGTCCTAATCCTAGTATGTATATTGAGAAGAATTCACCTTACCCCCCTTTATTTATTTTTCAATAAAA